CTTCTCTTCGGAGAATGTACTTCAACTATTCGTATCAAATAAAGAATACAATACTTCGTAGTTAGTTGAAGAGAAATATCCAAAAAGATGTCTTATTCTTTTCAATAATCCATATTTGTAGCAATAAAACACTATTGTTCCTCCCCGAAATTATATATGATCGATTACAAATATCTATGATCTGTCTTCTCTATAAAGGACCTGAAATACCTTGCTTACGTATCATTGGAAAATGCATTAACATAAATACGGCAGTAAGAAGAGGTAATACAAAAGTGTGTAAACTATAAAAACGGGTCAAAGTAGATTGACCCACACTAGCACTTCCACGCAATAACTCTACTAAAGGTGATCCTATTACGGGAATAGCTTCAGGTACGCCTGTCACGATTTTTACTGCCCAATAACCGATTTGGTCCCGGGGTAAGGAATAACCAGTTACACCAAACGATGCAGTCAATACAGCCAGAACCACACCCGTAACCCAAGTCAATTCGCGAGGTTTTTTAAATCCGCCCGTGAGATACACACGAAATACGTGTAGGATCATCATTAGGACCATCATACTTGCTGACCATCGATGAACTGATCGGATTAACCAACCAAAGTTGGCTTCAGTCATTATGTATTGAACAGAGGCAAAAGCCTCCGTAACGGTCGGACGATAGTAAAAAGTCATAGCAAAACCCGTAGCTACTTGTACTAAAAAACAAGTAAGTGTGATCCCTCCTAGACAATAAAATATATTGACATGAGGAGGAACATATTTACTAGTTATATCATCTGCAATCGCCTGAATCTCGAGACGCTCCTCGAACCAATCATATACTTTATTGAGATAGGTAAACCAAGGGGACTCCCCCTCTGAGAACCGTATATGAGAATTTCATCTCGTACGGCTCAAGCAGAAACACCCAAATACTGATTACAATGGATATGTAATAGAAAATTTTAAATTTCTTATTTATCCACTTGATTCAATCGTCTCTGAAGATACGAAGGAACCAAAATCCGAACTCTCTTCTTTGTTGTGATGAGAATGCCAAAATATCAAGTTAGCTCATCTGTCTTTATGTTGATCGTTACAGGCCTCTTGAATCTTCTATTCCCCTATTTATTTGTTATTTGATTTGTTGTTTTTGTTTGTGCGTAATGCAGATTGACTATTGTTTACTATTTTTTTTTGATAGGAATTCTCTTGTTGAGACCCTATGAATCGATTGAAACCTCAGATTCATACTAGAACCACGATGATTCAATAAAACCCAAAAACTAAGACCAAGGGTTCTATGAGTAAGAACTATTTGATCATCACTTATTCATAGATGTAATGACTAAAAATCCAGAGAAAGATTTGTCCTTCGGTCAAAATAAGCATGATTCTAAAGGAAGAAAAATCGTTCAATTTATCAAATACCTCTTTGTTTGAAAATTTTTTGAAGTCCAGTCACGAGGTCTGAATAGTAGGTATGAATCATAGTTCAAATATTTCTTGATCTATTCCATATATTCCGTGCTCCAGATACTAGGATGAATATCCGACGAGGCAGAACCATCTCTGTCGAGATGACAGACCCATTCTCTGTACTATCAATAGGATCAATTATAACAAGTCGCACACTCATATTCCGGAAATACCGAAACAACGGAATTCCACGGTCAAACTACCAGAATGGACTATAAATCTGAGTCCTAAGTGATTCATTTTTGATTGAAAAGCTAGGGCTTCTGGTTCTTATGGACCTAATTCATTGAAATTCCATCCAGTAAAACGGAAGAATTATAAATCTCTAAAATAATAGATAGGAATATCGCAAATAGAGCCATTGCGACACCCATAAATGGGGTGGTTCCCCATCCAGGAGCCACTTTACCATATTCTGAATTCAATGGTTTCAATAAATCCCCTGTAATAGTTCGTCTTGGCCCAGATCTAGCACTACCCTCAACGGTTTGTGTAGCCATAAATACTATTGCATTGGTTGAGATCTGTTGACTTTGTATACTATTCCGTTGTAAATAAACGATCTTATCGTAGCATAGATCCATCGTGGTCTTGAAATTCTCTAATAATGGAAACAGCAACCTTAGTCGCCATCTCCATATCTGGTTCACTTGTAAGCTTTACAGGGTACGCCTTATATACCGCTTTTGGGCAACCCTCTCAACAACTAAGAGATCCATTCGAGGAACACGGAGACTAATTGAAGTAATGAGTCCCCCATATGGGGGACTCATTACTTCAATTAAGATAATGAAAAATCATTTCATCTTTTTAGTCGGGACCTTAGGCGGTTCTCGAAAAAATATAGCGAAAAAGATTATCCCTAAAGTCGAGACTAAGAGGAATGTATAAACCAATGCTTCCATAGATTCGATCGTTGTTTACAATTATAGCTTCCACACCTGTTCATTTAGGATTATTTCCCAGATAAAGAAAGGACAAGAGCAAAGAAAGGCGATGATTCAAATCAATATTTCTACGGTACCTTATGTCAAATCAAAAAAATCAAATATAGAGGCGAAAGATACCGGAGCAATGTTGTATCAGACTACCTGTCTCCTTGTAGTTGGATCTCCAAGTTTTTGGAATGCTCCAAATTCCACTTGAGCATCCAAATCTGGGTCAATCCCAGCAAAAACATCTCTGAACAAGGTTCGAGCGCCATGCCAAATGTGTCCGAAAAAGAAGAGCAAAGCAAACGTAGCATGTCCAAAAGTGAACCAACCCCTTGGACTGCTCCGAAAAACACCATCGGATTTCAAAGTAGCACGATCTAATTCAAAAATTTCACCCAATTGGGCACGTCTAGCATATTTTTTCACAGTAGCAGGATCGCTATAGCTGACTCCATTGAGTTCGCCACCATAGAACTCAACAGTTACACCCACTTGTTCGACACTATACTTCGATTCTGCCCTTCTAAAAGGAACATCGGCTCTCACAATTCCGTCTCCGTCCACCAAAACTACTGGAAATGTTTCAAAAAAAGTAGGCATACGGCGTACAAAAAGTTCATGCCCTTCTTTATCTCTAAAGATAGGGTGTCCTAACCATCCAACAGCTATCCCATCCCCGTTGTCCATTGAGCCTGCCCGGAATAATCCACCTTTCGCCGGATTATTACCGATGTAATCATAAAAAGCTAATTTTTCGGGAATTTTAGACCAAGCTTCCGATAAACTCAGATTTTCGGCTAGACTGGCGCCAACTCTTCGATATATTTCTTGCTGGAAGTATCCCTGATCCCACTGATAACGAGTGGGACCAAATAATTCGATCGGGGTAGTTGCTGAACCATACCACATAGTTCCAGCAACAACGAAAGCTGCAAAAAAGACAGCAGCGATACTACTGGAAAGGACAGTTTCAATATTGCCCATACGTAATCCTTTGTATAGACGTTGGGGTGGGCGGACACTAAGATGGAATAGACCTGCTAATATACCCAATGTACCTGCTGCAATATGATGAGAGGCTATTCCTCCCGGAACAAAGGGATCAAAACCTTCCGCACCCCACGCTGGATTTACAGATTGTACTTTTCCGGTTAGGCCATAAGGATCGGATACCCATATTCCAGGACCATACAAGCCTGTTACATGAAATGCGCCAAACCCAAAGCAAGCCACCCCTGAGAGAAATAAATGAATTCCAAAAATCTTGGGCAAATCCAAAGAGGGTTTTCCCGTACGTTCATCACAGAATATTTCTAGGTCCCAATACACCCAATGCCAGATAGCTGCTAAGAAGCACAAGCCAGAAAACACAATATGTGCCCCGGCCACACCTTCGTAACTCCAAATACCCGGATTCGTTATAGTTCCTCCTGTAATACTCCAACCGCCCCATGAATTGTTTATTCCTAAACGAGTCATGAAGGGTATAACGAACATACCCTGTCTCCACATTGGATCAAGAACGGGGTCAGAAGGATCAAAAACTGCTAATTCGTATAGAGCCATCGAACCGGCCCAACCGGAAACTAGAGCTGTATGCATTATATGGACAGAAAGCAGCCGACCGGGATCATTCAATACGACGGTATGAACACGATACCAAGGCAAACCCATGGAAATACCCCTTTCTCAAAGAAAAAATAGATACTATGTAACTTTATCACATTGGAAATAACTATGCTATGGACCTCACCTTTTCATTGGATTATCTCGAAACAAGGGTTAATATTTATTCTGTTCCGTTAGTAATAATTGAACAATTCTGTTCGTAGGAACAAAGAGAAGCAGATCTATTCTATACCCAATAAGTACCAATACGCAATGGGGGGATTAATCCTATTTTTTGTGAGCGAATGTATAGATACTTGTTTCTCATTCGAACGATCCGTTCGTAAGAATTTTCCTTTATTCCGTCTTCCTCTATGAATCTTCCAATCTATCGATAAAATACGATAAACGGCAATATTATGAAGACAATAAACCATTGTTTGTTACGTTTCCACATCAAAGTGAAATAGAATACTTCATTTTTCTTTCATTTAATGCCCATTGGTGTTCCAAAAGTACCTTTTCGGAGTCCTGGAGAGGAAGATGCAGTTTGGGTTGACGTATAGTGTGACTTGTCAGACATATTGGGTCATATGGGATTTCCCCGTTCTCTCCCCCGATCGAGATATCCTCTGTTTCGCCCAAGAAAGATTGATTGAACCATCAATAATTCGAAGCGTGAAGTGCAATTAGATCAATTTATTTGGTTGGAGGATCAATATTCTCAATTAAAAGAATTTATGGTTGGCTTGGACCAATAAAATGAAGTATACAGGCTCCGTTCAGAAAATACCAAGGTAATCCATGTATGATTACCACCCTATCAGAAATGCTTCCTTTATACCATATGAGTGATCTCAAATTGCCAATTAATGGAATAATATGATGAATACATCGAATATTTTGTGGAAGGCATGAAAATGAAACAAATTGAAAAAAAAAAAAAAAAAGAAGTCATAGCAAAAAGAAGTGGTACTGGGATCATTTGTCCTATATGTGCAAATCGAATTCGGGCAGATCTTTACCCGGAGTAGAGCATAAACCTAAAAGAGTGGAAGAGGCCCATTCGGGAACAAGAAAATTACATCGTGATTTAGATCTCGATGAAACAATACATCAATGAGGGGTTAGCTCGATAAGTTCAGTGAATTCTTTTTTGATTTTATAGGGAAGCAAGTCAAAACTCATGTTTCTTAAAAAATGGAAGAAAAAGCCCGCTACGAAAAAAGAAATAGGGCTGGAATCGACAATTTCTTTTTTTTTTTTCTCAATTTTGATTTTTTGAACCGTATGCACCCAAAGGTGCGTGTACGGTTCCTAAGGAATAGAATTTTGTCCTAATCAACCGACTTCATCGAGAAAGATTACTTTTTTTAGGCCAAGAAGTTGATAGCGAGATCTCGAATCAACTTGTTGGTCTCATGGTATATCTCAGTATAGAGGATGATACCAGGGATCTGTATTTGTTTATAAATTCTCCCGGCGGATGGGTAATCCCAGGAATAGCTATTTATGATACTATGCAATTTGTGCCACCAGATGTACATACAATATGCATGGGATTAGCCGCTTCAATGGGATCTTTCATCCTGGTTGGAGGAGAAATTACCAAACGTCTAGCATTCCCTCACGCTTGGCGCCAATGAGTTTTTTTATTTGAGAGAAAAAAAGACTATGCCTTCGTCATATGGAATATGAATAAAATAATAATAATATTAAGTAATAATAGCATGGCATTTCAAGTTCGATATGAGCAAACTATTATTATTTTTTCATAATATGAGATTATGTATCGAGATAGTAGTATGAAAGAAAGGTTATTTCCGACTTGATCTTATGTATCGGGGTCCATTTCAGCGTCACAAACCTTTTTGCTTCCACATCAGAAGTCTCTTTCCAATATTTATGTTATGAAAGAGTGTGAAAATAAAAAAAAAGATCATTTTTTACTTATTTTTATTTGATCGGATCAGAAAGAAACTTTGGGATTGCTGAATCACAGACGAGATAAATATATAAAGCAACGGAACCATCATAGTATTTTTTGATTACTCCGAAAGGAAGGATGGTAAATGGATCATTCAACGATCTGGGTCTGATAGATTCGACTTGTCTCTTTCTTCGATGAAAAAAGAGAAAAAAAAATTCCATTACAGAGCCGTATGCACAAAAGATGCCTGTACGGTTGTTCAATTCTATCTTTTTCTCCCTGCTTGTTATTCTTTATCCCTTCCCTTCGCCCAATCATGCGAGATAGAGGAATCGTTCATTATGTTATATCATCAGGGTTATGATCCATCAACCTGCTAGTTCTTTTTATGAGGCACCCACAGGAGAATTTATCCTGGAAGCGGAAGAACTACTGAAACTCCGCGAAACCCTCACAAGGGTTTATGTACAAAGAACGGGCAATCCTTTATGGGTTGTATCCGAAGACATGGAAAGGGATGTTTTTATGTCAGCAACAGAAGCCCAAGATTATGGCATTGTTGATCTTGTAGCGATCGAAAATACCGGGGATTTCGCATAAATCTTTGATTCCATTTCGAATCATAATTTGAATGAACCCTTATTTGATCTTTTATCTTCTTACCTGGGTAAAATATGAAATGGAAGTAATTCATAATCATCCGGTTAGGATCGATCTAAACCAGCCCATTCTGTATATGATTCAGCATGCCAACTATTAAACAACTTATTAGAAACACAAGACAGCCAATCAGAAATGTCACGAAATCCCCCGCTCTTCGAGGATGTCCTCAGCGTCGAGGAACATGTACTAGGGTGTATGTGCGACTCGTTCGGATCATGAGCTAGAACAAATGAGACGATTTTTACAGTATCAATGACTCGTACCAATGAATAGAATGGAAGAACTCCATTCACTATCGAAAAATAAAGATCTCTCGTATACCTCTATTTGTATGGAATTTATGGTTTCCATTGGTGCAAATCCAATCACCTCGATTTGAGATGAAAAGCAATTCCCATTGGTAGCAAATGGTTATCCATTAAGCGGGGGAATGATATTTAAGAAGCAGAAAGATTATGCTCCTACTCTTGCAAGAACGGACTAACAGGGTCAGCTACCTATTCAACCTTCATAATTAAATGCCGTCACTGTATGGATAGATCCCATTGAAAAAAGACCTATTATTCGATAATTCATCGGTAGAGCCAAAGAGCGTGAACTGTACAAGTTACCAATAACATTGATTAAATGAGGAAAGGGGCTCCGGTGTATAGAGAGGACCTCGCCGTTTAAGAAGTAACCATAGAAACGATGGAAGCCACTATTTGTCCATTTACGATTTATTTTATACCTAATATCGGTACAATTTCTTTTTTTTTTGAGGTGAAATGCCCGGAAGAAATAAAAAAATCGTGGTTGGGAAGGTTATAGTAGCAAAAGCCATTGGAATTTGTATTTTAATTTTATACATCGGAAGAATCCGTTTTGTTATTAATAAACCAGGAGAGGGGAAAAGAATGACTGAAAGAAAAGAAATCAATTAGTTATTCATCAAAGTTTCTTTTGATTCAATGACCAGAGTTAGACGAAGATATATAGCTCGGAGACGTAGAACAAAAATTCGTTTATTTGCAGCAACCTTTCGAGGGGCTCATTCAAGACTTACTCGAACTACTACTCAACAGAAAATGAGAGCTTTGGTTTCCACTCATCGGGATAGAGGCAGGCGAAAGAGAAGTTTTCGTCGTTTGTGGATCACTCGGATAAATGCAGTAACTCGTGAGAATAGGGGATCCCATAGTTATAGTCGATTAATACTTGATCTGTACAAGAGGCAGTTGCTTCTTAATCGTAAAATACCTGCACAAATAGCCATATCAAATAGGAATTGTCTTGACACGATTTCCAATGCGATCATCAAATAAGGAGATTGGAAGGAATTCACTGGAATACTTTAAACGGAGTTCCCCGGAGAATGAACTCCGGGAGGGTATAGTAGAAATTCGTATGATAAGATAAGTAGTAGGAATGAACGAACACGTTTCAATAAAAAAAAAAAAAGATTTATTCTTCCCCCATTCTTTTTTTTATTATTACATTACGGCGCGACAATCTCTCGGCTTTTTCGAACAAAACTTCAATCTGAGTTCGAATTAGAGTTTTGATTCGATTGAGGAATAGGCTTATTTATTTCTGGTTCTAGGACCAGTAGTTCTAGGGATCGACCCGGTTCTCTCAAACTGTTTCTCATTATTAAGAAAAGGTAACGAAGATAAAATACGAGCTTGTTTTATAGCAATAGTAATTAATCGTTGTTGTTTCAAGGTTAATCTATTCACTCGTCTAGATAATATTTTTCCTTGTTCACTAATAAATTGATTAATTAAACTCATGTTTCTATAATCAATTCGATCCCCCGATCCAATTGGGGGCAAACGCCTATGAAAAGATCGCTTGGATTTATGAAAGGGCCGCTTGGATTTATCCATGGTTTATTTCTTATTTCTAAAATCCTATTTCTTCATTCATTTCGGATCCGACCAAAATAGGACTGGATTTGTATATATTATATATGTATATGTAATTTCTTCCTCTTCCTTGGAAGAGTGGCACACGCGTTCCGTTCGATTTATTTCTTTATCTCCCCATGAATCGTATGTTTGTAACAATAAGGGCAGAATTTTTTCAAGTCCAATTGACTAGGTGTATTGTGTCGATTCTTTTGAGTAATATATCTGGAAATGCCCCGCGATTCTTTATTCAAACCATTTCGGACACAACTGGTACATTCCAAAATAACTACTACTCTGACATCTTTACCCTTAGCCATGAACCTCCTTTGGATTTTGAATTCACTCAATTCTTCTATTTTCGATTCGAACCGAAGCGAAGAAGAAAGGAATGAAAAATAAATAGACGAGAAGTTGCTAACTCGAAATCCAATTCAATTATGAAAGATTTCGTTGCAATCAATAGAGTAATCAAATTATTAAGTAATACAAATATTTCTAACTATCAATTATTCCCAATCCCAGTATTTCATTTAGTATCTTGTATGATCTTGAACAGCCTGCCCTCGACCCACATTTCCATTTCTGTTCTCCCTATATTAACCCGAACCCGAGTTTCGATGAGATTCAATCCACTTTTATTCTTTACTCTTTCTTTCCTATCCTAAAGAACCGAAAAAAGGGGGGGGGGGTTAGTCACAGAGAATTTATTGTATCTCTAATCTTCTTGATCCCTTCCCATGTCAATAACTAGAATGAAAAAAAGGGGAATGTCAACGCATCTGGGAATAAACGATTGATCTCTATCAATAGACCCGCTAAAGACCCGAACCATAGAGTAGTTAGCACAGGTGCCGTGGAGAGATATGTTTTTATATCTCGCATTGAAAATCCTCCTTCTTTTTCTTTAACTTTATTGACTTTATTGTATATTGTAATACATATATGATCAGATGCATATGTAGTTAAAGATCATTTGTACGGGGAATCTCTAACCAAAATGGATATATACAACGATCCGGTAGATGAAATCTACCTGTCCCTAAAACAGAAAAAGATGAACCCTCCTTCCTGAGCACTCCTGATAAATATTCATTCCTTTATACGTTTATACGTTAGGTATGTATATAATTCTTTATGAGAATGAAACCAAAAAACCAAAAAGAAGAAATGGCAAAATAAATTCTATTTAGATAGAGGAAATTGTGATGTGGAAAACAAAACATGGATTCCCTACAATGGCACTGTACAACAAATGAAAGGGATGTAGCGCAGCTTGGTAGCGCGTTTGTTTTGGGTACAAAATGTCACGGGTTCAAATCCTGTCATCCCTACTTATCACTTCTCCTATGGACAGTAACGAGGGGTCAATTGAGATCGATTAAAATTGGACACAATCTACCATTTTATGATACTATACATACAAGATGTATTGGGGGTACAAAAAGAATCCTTTTCTTGACATCCGTATCTCCCATCATAATAAAGCGCTCTTAGTTCAGTTCGGTAG